CAGCATCTATAGGATAACTTCCGCCTTGGAAGTTGTTATTTGGCGTTTTTATAAGATATCCGCGATTCCTCTCTATTTGTAATCCAATACACAACTCAATTGGTTCCGTCAAGCTAGCTATATGCTGTGTATTGTCAACGATTTCTACATAAGGCGGTAAGATTATATCTTGAGCAGTTACAGATCCAGGACCCCTGACACAAATAGCCGCGTTGCAAGTTCCATATAGATTACTTCTCAATACAATTGCTTTCAAATTCATTAAAATGTCATGGACCGATTCTTGAATACCTACTAGGGTAGAATACTCGTGTGGTATTTTCTCAGATTTTGCACGTGTGATACATGTTCCTTCTATTTCTCCAAGCAAAGCTCTTCGCATCGCAATACCTATTGTGTCAGCTTGACCTTTCATAAGTGGAGACAGAATAAAGCGTCCATAATAAAGACGCTTATTGTCTGCCTTTGATTCAACACACTTCCATTGTAGTGTCCGAGTAGATACTGTTACTTTCTCTCGAACCATAGTACTATTATTTGATCGGATCATTGAATCATTTTTTTCTCTTGTTTCTCTTGAAATCTCTTCAATTTTGATTTCTACACACGTCGTTTTTTCGGAGGTCTACAGCCATTATGTGGCATAGGGGTTACATCCCGAACGAAAGTTAATAGTATACCACTTCTGCGAATAGCGCGTAATGCCGCGTCTCTTCCGAGACCGGGTCCTTTTATCATGACTTCTGCTCGTTGCATACCTTGATCCACTACTGTACGAATAGCGTTTCCCGCTGCGGTTTGAGCAGCAAACGGTGTGCCTCTTCTTGTGCCCTTGAATCCACAAGTACCGGCAGAGGACCAAGAAACCACTCGACCCCGTACATCGGTAACAGTCACAATAGTATTATTGAAACTTGCTTGAACATGAATAACCCCCTTTGGTATTCTACGTGTATTCTTACGTGAACCAATACGTCCATTCCTACGTGAACCAATTCTCGGTATAGCTTTTGCCATATTTTTTCATCTCATAAATATGAGTCAGAGATATATGGATATATCCATTTCGTGTCAAAAAAGATCCCTCTTTTGACTTTTCCGTCGGGTATTTTAACAAGTCTGATTACCCCTGTCTTTGTTTATGTCTTGGGTTGGAACAAATTACTATAATTCGTCCCCGCCTACGGATTAGTCGACATTTTTCACAAATTTTACGAACAGAAGCTCTTATTTTCATATTTGGTATTCCTCATCTTAATTCTGAATCTACTTTTTGGAAGAAAATAGGTTTCTTTACATTTTTCTTCTGGAAAAATATTCCCACGGAAGGAATGTTGAAGTTGATAAAAACACCTAATCTTTCGAATCCTTATTGCGAAGTCGATAAATTATACGTCCTCTGGTTGAATCATAACGACTTACTTCAATTTTGACTCTATCGCCTGGCAGTATCCGTATAAAACTACGTCGGATCTTTCCTGAAACATAACCTAGAATTATATCTTGATTATCTAAGCGAATCCGGAACATACCATTGGGAAGGGATTCAGTAATTAAACCTTCATGAATCCATTTTTGTTCTTTCATTCCAGGTAAAGCCTCCTTGAAGTATCAACTGATGGAGGAGGAACCATATTAGACAACCCGCCTCTTTTCTTTTTTTTTTTTTCACGAATAATAAGTTTCGGATCCAATTCGGATATTAGAAGGATTACCATATATAACACAAAACTTCTCCGCCAATTCTTTCTAGTCGGGCCTCTCGGTCTGTCATTATACCTCGAGAAGTGGAAAGAATTACAATTCCCATCCCACCTAAAATTCTAGGAATTCGTTGGTAGTTAGAATAGATTCGTAGACCAGGCCGACTGATACGTTTTAAATTTAAAATAGTTCTATAGGGCCTTTTCCTATTCCTTCTATGCCGTAGGGTTAAAACCAAAAAATCCTTTTTGGTTTCTTGATGTTTTCTCACGTTTTCGATAAAACCTTCTTGTAAAAGTATTTTAACAATATTTTCAGCGATATTAGTAGCTGCTATTCGAACCACTCTTTTTCTATCCATATCAGCATTTCGTATAGAGGTTATTATGTCAGCAATAGTATCCCTACCCATGATGAATTAAAATTCTTGGTGCTCCCAAATTTTGATATAATCAACATGTCTTTCTTGTTTTTTTACTTATTTTTTTATGAATTTGAATTCTTAAAGGCATATGCGTGACACACAATCTACTAAAAAATCTGAATATATCTCTTAATCTCTTTCTTTCAAATACCTTACTTTAACCATATGATGGTCTCATTTTATAATACCTTATAATACCTCCGGAGCTAATGAAACTATTTTAGTAAAATTTAACTGTCTCAATTCCCGGGCAATAGCGCCAAAAACCCGAGTTCCCTTTGGGTTTCCTTCTTGATCAATGACAACCGCAGCATTGTCATCATATCGTATTATCATACCGTTATCGCGTTTGAGTTCTTTACAAGTACGTACAATTACAGCTCTGACCACTTCTGATCTTGCTAGGGGCATATTTGGCACTGCTTCTTTGATCACAGCAACAATAACGTCACCGATATGAGCATATCGACGATTGCTAGCTCCTATAATTCGAATACACATCAATTCTCGAGCCCCGCTGTTATCCGCTACATTCAAAAGGGTCTGAGGTTGAATCATATCATTTTTTTAGAATCTATTCTTTCAATGCAAAAGGGCGAAGAAAAAAAGAAATATTGTTTGTCCAAAGAAAGAAACCGGCACCTGCGATTGTTTTTTTATCCCCAAGACCTATTTCCTTTGATTCGTATTTTTTTATCCCGAAATAATGAATTGAGTTCGTATAGGCATTTTGGACGATGCTATTGAAATAGCTCTTCTGGCTATATTTTCTGTGACTCCGCCCATTTCATAAAGTATTCGACCTGGTTTAACAACAGCTACCCAATATTCAGGGGATCCTTTCCCCGAACCCATACGTGTTTCTGCGGGTCTTACTGTAACCGGTTTGTCTGGAAATATACGTACCCATATTTTTCCACCGCGGCGTGCATTTCGTGTCATTGCTCGTCGACCTGCTTCTATTTGTCTAGACGTGATCCAAGCAGGTTCAAGTGCCTGAAGGGCATATTTACCGAAAGAAAGATGATTACCTCGATAAGATATTCCCTTCATTCTTCCTCGATGTTGTTTACGGAATCTGGTTCTTTTGGGGTTATAATTGATGCTTGGTTCTTAATTCCATCTCTACTACAGAACTGGACATGAGAGTTTCTTCTCATCCAGCTCCTCGCGAATAATACAAACTTTTACTATTTTATTATTGATTTCTATATCTTGTTTTTTTAGATAACTAAACATATTAATATTTCTATTTTAATTTTTGAAATATTGTATTCTTTTTTCTTTTTATAATGTTCTAACGAATCTTTATTTTGTTTTGCCTTTTATTTTATCCTATACTATTGGATTGACCAAAAATTATCAATCCAAGAAAATAAAGTTTTCGCGGGCGAATATTTACTCTTTTCGTCGCTATTTCAGTTGTAGGGTTAGCTCATGACTTTTCCCAACAGATGAATGAATTTGTCTATGGTTTGTTTCGCCATCCCGATCAATGAATCTGTTTTCAATAGATTTGGATTCACAGGTTCCATCGTTCCCATCGCTTCTTACTTAATGGTTAGGTCGGATTTCTACAATGGAGCTCATAATGAAATTTGTTCTTGAGCCAATTTTCTTAGTCTTTATTGACTCGAAGCTCTTATTTTTTTTGTTCTAGGAACAGATTCATTTTATTTTTTACGAATCCGTATTAATGCTTTATTACACTGCTTTTTATTTTATGAGATGACTCATAGACCTTACATATTGTATGGAATTTTTTATCATTGGTTTTCTTTTTTTCTCCCTTTCTTTCACCCTTCCATTTATCCACATCTTTCTTCTCTATTTCGCTTCACAACTTGGAATCGGCGTAGAATCAGATTTCTTTTTCTTTTGTTTGTTTATGCAAAAAATCTTTCAGTTGCTACAGTGATATGATCGATATATCATATCTTGACTGGTTCTTTGGATCCAGATAATGCGAAGTGATGAGTTGGTCATTAGTTGTATAGTTAAGTTATTAGTTTATACTAAGAGGCTCGTCTTTTTTTTTATCTAATTCTAAAAAACCAACGAGTCGCACACTAAGCATAGCAATTATTTCAAAAGGTCAATCGAATTTTTATTCAACCCTATAGAATTAAAAATTGTTCGTTTTGGTTTTGATTGAACAGAAAAATAAAAAGGAACGAATTTCTCTTTTTTTTGTCCCATCGCTGGATCGAAGGGAAAGACAAGTAAAGGTTTATTATTCCCCGTCTATAAATATCCAAATTTTAATGCCTAATACTCCATAGATAGTTCGAACTGTATAGGAACAATAATCGATTTTAGCTCGAATGGTTTGTAGGGGAACCCTACCTTCTCTGATCCATTCGACACGCGCAATTTCTTTTCCGTCAATACGCCCTGCAATTTGTACTTGAATTCCTTTTGTATCTGCTTGTTCAGTTAATTCAATAGCTTTTTTCATTGCTTTTCGAAAAGAAACTCTATTCTTTAATTGACCGGCTATAAATTCTGCAAGAATAGTAGGGCTTCCGTAAGGTTTTGCAATTCTTGTGATAATAATGTTAAGTTTTCGGTTGACACAATTAAATTCTTTTTGTAGATTCATCTGCAATTCTTCGATTCCTCGCGGTCGATTTTCTATTAATAACTTTGGGAATCCCATATAGATAATGACCTGAATCAGATCGATTCGTTTTTGAATCTCTATACGTGCAATTCCCTCGACGCCGGAGGACATTTTCATATTTTTTTGTACATAATTCTTGATAAAATCTCTTATTTTTTGATCTTCTTGTAGACCTTCGGAATAATTTTTTGGTTGTGCAAACCAAAGGGAATGATGACTTTGGGTTGTACCAAGTCTGAAACCGAGTGG